GCTTTTTGGTCGACCCCGGTAACAAAGAAGGAATCCATAAAAACTTGGGATCCGACACCATGATAAAATACTACCCTCATGATTAGACCATGTCCCTGAGATTTGATAAAAAAAAGGTGCATTAGCGGTTAATACGTTGTAATTGGATAAGTTATTAGGAATATGACGGAACGAAAGACCAAGGAAAGAAAGAAGAATGCACCAAAATGCAGGTGCTGCACCAAACGCTGGTGGTTGTTTCTTGTTGTAAGTGAATGCAACGAAAAGACCCGGAAATAACGAATAATGAAACAATTCATATATTGACATTTCGTGCTCATTTCCAAATTTCTGCTTTAACCCTCAGAAGGTTGGCTCGTTGTTAACAAGCAAATGCGAAGGAAAAGGCTTAAATCTCACATTTCGATGTCACTGCTGAATGTGGTTGCTTGAAAGGAAAATATCACATACGGAAGAGAGAAAGCAGTCTTAGCAAGAACCCTTTTTAGAGTTTGATCATAAACCCTAGCCGAGGAGCGAATGGCCAGTTGCTTCATGACATGAAAGAGAGAGGAACTGCTAGTCTTTAAGCTTGAAGGGCCTAGCTCCAATGATTTTGACTTCTTACTTCTTCTCACTCAACTTCCTTAGAGAACAGCGAGAACTCGAAACCGATAACAACCCTAATGGGTTCACCCATCAACAGCTAGAAAACCATTTTTTCAACAACGAAGTAGCAACCACCTTAAATCAGCTATTAATACGGTTAGCCCCCTCGGGAAGAACCCAGAGAAAATAGCTATACAACAAGAGACATTGTCCATACAAAGACTTGAGGTGACTAGCCTTAGCTAACAGCAGAGGTATTCTCTTTGCACTTGCTCCAGACTATCTTGCTTGGATCACCGCTACCTCACTCCCTATCCGATTCTTCTCCTCAGGATATTCTATCGGCTTATTCTCCAACAATAGATATTCGGAGTCTCCCCATCTTCCTTCTCTTATGAGTGGATATTAGTTACAAAGGAACTAGTCTTAGGACACTTGAAGAGGCAGAATAACAAGCAGAAGCAGGAGATACTAGAGCATAGCTCCTTCCAATACTTAGCTACTTAACCACTTACCTCGGTAACCGCCTTCTTAGGACAATCACCTATCCGTTCTCTCTCTTTCTACTTGTTAAGATCTTCAGTTCCTAAATCCTTTAATAAAGAAAGGAAATACCGAAACTGAACAAGGGAATACACACATTGGAGGTGGTCTTACGAGTAATGAGAAAGAATGAAAAAAGACCGATATCGCCCCCGCCCCAACTATATGTATATGTGCGCGTACTACTTCTATCTCAGGAGTTTCCTTTGAAGATAGGGCAATCTCTTTCTTCCTTCAGACCGTGACTGATTGTTTGTCTGCTAAGTTCGTGAGCTAGGACCCTTCCTTCTCCCCGAGGAAACTCGCCTTGCCATTCATAGTTTTGTCCCTGTGATCTCTACAGACTGGGAGAAAGAATACATGAGATGCAGCAAGCCATGACATAAGCCCCTTAGCTTCTGTTGAATGAATTCCTTACCCTTCCATGCTCTTACCTGGAAACAGGGCTTGAAGAGCTTTCTTTCAAGCTTAATGGAGTAAGCTATGTCTCCCGTCCTTATCTTGGGACTGGCTAGCACTCCTTCCTTAAAAGCTGCTGTTCAATCCGCTTCTCTTTGTCTCTTTCTCTTCGTTCTCTTATATCCTGTTTTGGCTAAGACGGGTGAAAACTAAAAAATGTTATCGCACTCCTTGCTGCCTGAAACCGGCTTTCCATAGTAGCTTTAGAGTGCGAAGAAAGTAGGTTCATAATGAGAAAGGGATTTGCTCAGTTTCCATTGCGGGCGGGTCTACTGCTCTTACCGCCGATGCTGCGCCCTTAGCCAAAGGGAGGTGGTAATAAACCTTCCGCTCAACAGCTATTTTGATTTCCGAAAAAGACTTTCTTATGAAAGAAAGAACTTCGAAACGATCATGCCAAAGGGAACAAATAAAGGCATCACACAAGGAATCGGACAACCTCCCTCTTAATTAACACTTTTTTTTAGGTTTAAAAAGCTTTCATCGCGGCCACCCCCTTCTGTCTGAATTTACCTACCCGATCCTACTAGGCTGACTAGCGCATTGCTCTTAGATTCGTAGCTTTCCCTCTAGTCTAGCTCATAGCCAACTCTCATCCCCGGTTTACCCGCTCATAGTTCTTGCTCTATCCGCGCACTTCTTTCATCCGAGGGCTTAAAAAGCGCCTTAGGGAGGAGTGGATTAACATTCCGACGCTTGAGGGACTGATTTAGGAGTCATTTCTTTCCATTGATCGGATAGGCGAGAGTTTCGCTCTTCTTTATTTTATGGAAGAGAGCGGCTTTCGGTTCCTGTTATTGGTATCGACCTACTTCGTTTAGTGCCGGATGGATTTCAGCAAATTGGTATGAGCATTTTGAAGCTATTTCATCTGGTTTTGGGGATTATAAAGTTAAGGGAAAGCAGCTTCTCCAAGGTGCCTGTTTGAAGCAAATGGCTACTTCTCAACTAACTGGAAAAGTACCCTCACAGGTCAAGGGGCTTTTGATTAAGAGAGAGAGGGGCAGGAAAGACGGTAGAATATCCAAACCCGAATCAAAGACAGGCACTCGACTCTATATACAAGAAAATAGTGAACTAAGGGGATCACAACGTCGAAGGGGGCCAATCGAGGAGACTGGAGGAGCTGGATGCAGCGATTCGGAAGTAGCGAATCGTCTTCTTTGCAGTTTTTCAGGGGAGTGGCTATCAAGCCAAAAATTCCTTTATTCGGCTATTCAGAAAATTTTGTATAGAAAGTTTACTTCTTTCTTCATTCAAGTAAGATAGTTGATCGAGAAAGGTCCTCTTCCACTGAGAAACTAAGGAGCGAAAGCGATGTGCTCCGATGAAAGCCTTGCGGGTCTAACGCGGCCCTTTACTCAATGAATAGGAAATATGACCACACACAATAAGAATCCCCGCGATCTGGGGCATGAAGCAGTTGGCTCTCCATGGGAATTCTCCATAGCATGACTAGTTAAAGCAATCAAATTGATTGAGACAAGCAACCGGGTTCCCCATGACGAATCAATTGTGTCGGGCGAAAGAAAAGGCCGGGGCAGGAATGCGGTAGGCAGTGGTCCTATTCATAGGTTGACTAAGATAATAGAAAGTCTACGGTTAGGTTAAACAATATCCAACAAAGACTGTAATTACATACATACATAACATAGTCATAGCGGAAACTATCAAAACGAGTAAGCTAGGTTGCCTATGCCAAAAGCCTGTCTGCTCCTAACAAGTCTCAAGATAGAAGTGACTTTCTAATAGTATGGCTGGAATCAGGTTCTCCTATGCTAATGGAGGGCTGGCTTTACGCCTTTTTTTAGTTATCTCAAGAAGTTACCGTCAAAGAGAGAGCCATGGCTGCTCACACATTGTTAGAGCGGGAAGGGTTTATCTTCATTTCGCGTTGCATGAACCTTTCTATGGGTTGTTTGGCTATTAGATTCGCACAGACAGGCAGCAAAGAAAGGGCTTCTAGCCTACTAGTTAAGTAACAGCAGTTGTGGTTTCTTAGAATCATCCTCAGAGGGAGCCCATTACAGCACCGGGATACAGAACATAAAGGCAAATCATTGTAAAGTCTTATCGTCAGGTTTGAGACTAAGATTCGAGCATTTAATCGACAGAATTTGCATTTAAAGCCAAGATGGTGTAAGTGATTCATAACTAATCTTCCCTTCGTCGCTGTAAGTGGAATGCCCTAAAACTCTTCCTGAAATAGGGACTCGAAATCTAATACAGCCGTTAGGAGAGATCCCGGCAGAAGATGATGCCAACTTTGGCATTCAAATTCACTAGTATTCTTCGCAACAAGTCTTATTCCTATTGCTTCTAGCCCCATTACATACCTTTGATAGCCATTTCAAATCTATCTATCTATTTGAGAACAAATCCTATGACCACATTCTCCTTTGAGTTCCGATCTGACATTCATTCAGAAAGCGAAGAACTTACTTATGAATCTATATATGTATAGTTAGAAATCTCGGATTTGATTTGAACCAACGCTCATCAACGGATCACGACGTGAACTGTCAACCGATCTACCACCGAGCTACCGAGTTTACGAGGTGAAGGTATGAAATCGCTCGACTGAAAGGAGAGGAGCTAAGAAAAGAAGCTAACTCGAATGAAGAATCTTTCCGAGGAGTGACCCCAAGTAGAAGTTAGAGAAGGAATTGATCCTTTCCTGAAGGATATAGGACTTAGGACACAAACTAAATGATCGAACTGATGAATCTCAGTCTAGGTGGAGTTTACCAGCACATAGGTAGTCTAAGTTCCTAAAAAAGGGAGTCTCTGACTTCCACTTAGCTATTCTCTGAGCTTGCTTTCCAGTCTATCTTCAAAAGTAGAGAAGGTTTAGCGGTCAATAAGAAACTCCTCAATCAACATGAATGAGACTTTTCATGGAAGTCTTAGTTGGACTCTACACCTTACTTTCCTTACGTCGATCTAGATGATAACAAGGCCTTTCTTCCTCATGAAGAAGGAGTAGAGACCTAGCTTTCATCTGTCTGTTAAAATGTGATGCTATACCTTTTGTCCTTGAGAAGATATGGGTATAGCGGGAAAGAGTTTGACGATCTAGTTACATATCACATAAGATTGGTACTCCCGATATTGTCTTGGGAATTTTCAGTATATATAGTAGCGTACTGGACTCCATCTACATAAGTAGAAGCATTCAAGAATCACTTGACAGTTCTTATTTCCATTTTCCGACTCTCATCTTGTTAACTGACTTAACCGCAATACTTATACAAAGACAGGACAAGTTGAAAGAGCTTCGGTAGTGTAACTTTCTGTCTCGCGTAAGAAAGAGAGTTTAGAGTGCCATACAAAGAACCTTAGATAAGGGGATTCCTCCCATTGACTGAAGTGAAGAGTCAACCTTCCACACAAGGCAATCTTCTGATAGA